ACTTAGTTGACATTCATCAAAAGGATCTAATGAATTATGAGTTCAATAGATCCTGTTTAGCAGAAAGACGGATATTCCTTGCTCATTATCAGACAATCACTTATTCACAAACCTCGTGTGGGGCTAATAGTTTTCATTCCCCATCTCCTCATGGAAAACCCTTTTCGCTCCGCTTAGCCCTATCCCCTTCTAGAGGTATTTTAGTGATAGGTTCTATAGGAACTGGACGATCCTGTTTGGTCAAATACCTAGCGACAAACTCCTATGTTCCTTTCATTACGGTATTTCCGAACAAGTTCCTGGATGACAAGCCTAAAGGTTATCTTATTGATGATATCGATATTGATGATAGTGACGATATCGATATTGATGATAGTGACGATATTGATGATAGTGATGATGACCTTGATATTGATACGGAGCTGCTAACTATGACGAATGTGCTAACTATGTATATGACGCCGAAAATAGACCGATTTGATATCACCCTTCAATTCGAATTAGCAAAAGCAATGTCTCCTTGCATAATATGGATTCCAAACATTCATGATCTGCATGTGAATGAGTCGAATTACTTATCCCTCGGTCTATTAGAGAACTATCTCTCCAGGGATTGTGAAAGATGTTCCACTGGAAAGATTCTTGTTATTGCTTCGACTCATATTCCCCAAAAAGTGGATCCCGCTCTAATAGCTCCGAATAAATTAAATACATGCATTAAGATACGAAGGCTTCTTCTTCCACAACAACGAAAGCACTTTTTCATTCTTTCATATACTAGGGGATTTCACTTGGAAAAGAAGATGTTCCATACTAACGGATTCGGGTCCATAACCATGGGTTCCAATGCGCGAGATCTTGTAGCACTTATCAATGAGGCCCTATCAATTAGTATTACACAGAAGAAATCCATTATAGAAACTAATACAATTAGATCAGCTCTTCATAGAAAAACTTGGGATTTTCGATCCCAGATAAGATCGGTTCAGGATCATGGGATCCTTTTCTATCAGATAGGAAGGGCTGTTACACAAAATGTACTTCTAAGTAATTGCCCCATAGATCCTATATCTATCTATATGAAGAAGAAATCATGTAAGGGAGGGGATTCTTATTTGTACAAATGGTACTTCGAACTTGGAACGAGCATGAAGAAATTCACGATACTTCTTTATCTTTTGAGTTGTTCTGCCGGATCGGTCGCTCAAGATCTTTGGTCTTCATCCAGACACGATGAAAAAAATTGGATCACTTCTTATGGATTCGTTGAGAATGATTCTGATCTAGTTCATGGCCTATTACTATTATTACTATTAGAAGTAGAAGGCGCTCTGGCGGGATCCTCACGGACAGAAAAATATTGCAGTCAGTTTGATAATAATCGAGTGACATTACTTCTTCGGTCCGAACCAAGTAATCAGTTAGATATGATGCAAAATGGATCTTGTTCTATCGTTGATCAGAGATTTCTATATGAAAAATACGAATCGGAGTTTGAAGAAGGGGAAGGGGCCCTTGATCCGCAACAGATAGAGGAGGATTTCTTCAATCACATAGTTTGGGCTCCTAGAATATGGCGCCCTTGTGGCAATCTATTTGATTGTATCGAAAGGCCCACGGAATTGGGATTTCCCTATTGGACTGGGTCATTTCGGGGCAAATGGATCATTTATCATAAAGAGGATGAGCTTCAAGAGAATGATTCGGAGTTCTTGCAGAGTGGAACCATGCAGTACCAGACACGAGATAGATCTTCCAAAGAACAAGGCTTTTTTCGAACAAGCCAATTCATTTGGGACCCTGCGGATCCATTCTTTTCCCTATTCAAAGATCAGCCCTCTGTCTCTGTGTTTTCACGTCGAGAATTCTTTGCAGATGAAGAGATGTCAAAGGGGCTTATTGCTTCCCAAACAAATCCTCCTACATCTATATATAAACGCTGGTTCATCAAGAATACGCAAGAAAAGCACTTCGAATTGTTGATTCATCGCCAGAGATGGTTTAGAACCAATAGTTCATTATCTAATGGATCTTTCCGTTCTAATACTCTATCCGAGAGTTATCAGTATTTATCAAATCTGTTCCTATCTAACGGAACGCTATTGGATCAAATGACAAAGACATTGTTGAGAAAGAGATGGCTTTTCCCGGATGAAATGAAACATTTGATTCATGTAACAGGAGAAAGATTCCCCATTCCTTAGCCGTAAAGATATGTGCCCATGAAAGGGGGATGAAGTGGAACAGAATTGGCCGGATGGTAGAGTCGTGAAAACACTTGTTTCTTCCATCTTTTTGGCCTTAGCTCCATGGAACAATATGCTACTGCTGAAACATGGAAGAATTGAAATCTTAGATCACTATGTGTGGATGATATGAACTGCCTAAACAAGAATTCTTGAACGGCGAAAGAGCCTATTACTCGCTACATCAAACAATTTCTACTAATGAAACCATGTAAATCCATCGGAAAATACGCATGTCCGCTGAAATGGTTGTT